CCCTTTTTTCTCTTTTTTCCCTTTTTTATTTTTAGAATAAGGGACGAAAGAGAAAGAATAGAAGTGGATTCGGCGTCTGCGAGACTGGGGTTCAAACTCGAATTAAATTCATATTAATAAGGGCGTGGGGATAGAGTAGTAAAAGGTGGGTCTGGGGCAAGAATACAAGATCTTTAATTGAAATGCCGTCCTTCAAATAGAAATAGAGTTTCTAGATCATTATCTTACTTATTATTTAATATGGCTTTGCTTTGATTATTACTTTATTGATTTTGATCTTTTAGAGTTGGATTTCAAGTTAAGTAACTTCTCTTTTTTTCTTCCTTTCGAATCAAAATAGAAGAGTTGAGTAAATCAAAAATCCAAGGGAGGTTCATGGCCAAGAGGAAAGATGCGCGAATAACAGTAATTTTGGAATGTACTAGTTGTATGCGAAATAGTGTTAAGAAGGTACCAACAGGCATTTCCAGATATATTACTCAAAAGAATCGGCACAATACGCCGAATCGATTAGAATTGAGAAAATTCTGTCCCTATTGTTACAAACATATGATTCACGGGGAAATAAAGAAATAGATCGAACGACGTATGTCTTATCCCTGAAAAGGGAAAGATGACATTATATAGAACATATTTAAATTAAAATATAAAAGAATCCTATTGGGGGTTAAGATGACAATTAAGAAATAGGATTTTCGGGATAAGAAATAAACTAAACAAACAAACCATGGATAAATCCAAGCGACCTTTTCTTAAATCCAAGCAATCTTTTCGTAGGCGGTTGCCCCCGATTCAATCGGGGGATCGAATTGATTATAGAAACATGAGTTTAATTAGTCGATTTATTAGTGAACAAGGAAAAATATTATCTAGACGGGCGAATAGATTGACCTTGAAACAACAACGATTAATTACTATTGCTATAAAACAAGCTCGTATTTTATCTTTGTTACCTTTTCTCAATAATGAGAAACAATTTGAAAGAACCGAGCCGACCGCTAGAGCTGCAGGCCTTAGAACCCGAAATAAATAAGCTTATTCTTTGTTCACTTGAATCAGAATTCCAACCCGAACTCAAACGCAAATTAGTGTTTTGTTCGACAAATCCGAGAATCCAGATTTGATTATCGGGTCGTAACAAAAAAACGAATCGAAAAAAAGATTTTTTATTGAACGTGTTCATTCATTTTGACTACTTTAACATATTTTTTCATAGTAATTTGACCCCACCTTCCCGGAGTTCATTCTCCGGGGAACTCCATTTAAATTATTCCAGTGTATTCTTTACAATCTGCTTCTTTTCTGATTTCGTTGGAAATCATATAAAGACAATTCCGATTTGATATAGCTATTTGAGCTAGTATTTTACGATTAATAACCAACCGTCTATTGTATAGATCATGTATTAATTTACTATAACTATAAGATACTCCCCCTTCTCGAATTACTGCGTTTATGCGAGCGATCCACAAACGACGAAAATTTCTCTTTTGATTGTCCCGATCGCGATGAGCCGAAACCAAAGCTCTTATTTTCTGTTGAGTAATAGTTCGAGTAAGTCTTGAATGGGCCCCAAAAAAACTTGATGCAAATAAACGAATTTTTGTTCTACGTCTCCGGGCTATATATCCGCGTTTAATTCTGGTCATTGAATAAATAAAACTTTGACGAATAACTAATTGATTTCTTTTCTTTCAGTTATCCTTTTCCCCGCCCTGGTCTATTAATAACCAAACGGATTTTTCCAATGTATAAAATAAAAATTCCAATGGCTCGGCTACTATAACCTTCCCGACCGCGATTTTTCTTTTTTAGGTATTTGACTGTGAAATACAAAAGAAATAATAAATTTTCTTTTGCTAGGTGTCAAAAATAAAGTCAATAAAAAAATAGAAATTAAATGGATAAAGAAATCGTGGGTTACATCGTTTCTATGGTTACTTCTTAAACGGTGAGGTCTTCTCTATACACCGGAGCCTTTAAAACAAAACTTCATTTAATCAATGTTTTTGGTAACTTGTATAGTTCACACCACGCTATTTGGCTCTACCCATAAATTATCCAGTAACGGGTCTTTCACAATGAGACCCACCTATACAGTAACGGTATTTAATTCTGAAAGTTAGCCGGATAGCTGACCCTCGTAGTCCGTTCTTGACCGGGTGAGAACTTCATTTTTATGTTTTTTTGAATTTCAATAAGATTTCCTCCGCTTAATGGATAACCACTTGTTACCAATGGAGAATTGGTTATCATCTTAAATTCAAGTGGTTGGATTTGCAACAACGGAAACCATAAACTTTATCCACAATTAGGGGGATCAATTTTCTTATTTTTAGATAGTGAATGGAGTTCCTTCTTCCATTCTATCCTATTCACGGGTATTGATCATTTATGCTGGAAAGCGGTTTTTTGCTTTTTTGTGTCAGTTCATGATCTAAACGAGTCGCACATACACCCTAGTACATGTTCCTCGGCGCTGAGGACATCCCCCAAGAGC